ACTTTTTATAGTATATGTAATTATTAATTATTGTAATAGAATTTAGAATTTATAATATAATAATTAAAATACAATACGCAATAACTCCAAAAAATGTTCTGATACATCTGTAAAAAACAGAAACTAACACTAGGAATGTTTGACGAACAGTATAAAGAATCATTATTATTTCGACACAAGAAAAGGATTTTTCACACCCCTTTTCTTGTGTCGAAGACTAGGAAGACGAATAAACCCTCCCAGAAATATTTGCTCCCTTCATTTATATTTATCCGTTCTATTTCCCTTTTACTTTTGGATAGGATCTAGCCAAAGTGAAATGTATTAGAATGAAATGCATTTTTTACATTTCAATCTGACAATAGCAACATAGCCCCAATTTTGAAAAAAAAAAAAAGAAGGGGTCAAGTCAAATAGTCTTTCTATATACTATGTCTAGGAATGTCGTACAAGGAATTCCCGGCATCTCATAGAAAAAGAGTCTAAAAGAACAAAATTCTTTTTCTAATTTCTTTTTTTATCATAGATAATTGCTAATGCTTTTTACAAACTTGATGTCGATAAATACGCCAGTCTAGAAATTCATTTCGGACAATTGAACCTTCTCGAACTGTTTCTTTTTAAGAACCAAAAAGATTTGTGCCAAAATCACAGATGCGAAGAAGAACAAAAGACCTTGTACACGTAATGGATCTTGAAGTACTATTTCTGCATCTCCCTGACCAAATCCGCCCACATTAGGATTACTTGTCAACGGTTGATCCAATTTGATAGATTCACCTTCTGAAACAAGAAGTTCTGGCCCCGGAGGGATAATATCAACCACTTGACGTCCATCGGATGCATCCGCTATGGTTATTTCGTATCCCCCCTTTTCTTTTCGTAGGATTTTGCTTACTATACCTGATGCTGTAGCATTATAAACTGTATTGTTACTCTTGCTCCCATCAGGATAAATTTGGCCCCTTCCTCTGTTTCCGCCTACGTATATAGGATATTTTAAGAAGTGAATGTCTTTCTTAGTAGCGGGGTCGGGGGAAAGAATAGGAAAGGTGATTTCACTATATTTCTGACCAGGAACAGGGCCTATGACAAGAATATTTTTTTGGTTGGGGCGATAACTCTGAAAAGACAGATTGCCCATCTTTTCTTTTATCTCGGGGGAAATACGATCGGGAGGGGCTAATTCAAAACCCTCTGGTAAAATAAGAACAGCCCCTACATTCAAACCCCCCTTTTTACCATTAGCAAGAACTTGTTTCAGTTGCATATCATAGGGAATTCGAACAACTGCTTCAAATACAGTATCGGGAAGTACCGCTTGCGGAACCTCAATATCCACTGGTTTATTAGCTAAATGGCAATTGGCGCATACAATACGTCCAGTGGCTTCTCGTGGATTTTCATAACCCTGCTGTGCAAAAATGGGATATGCATTTGAAATGGATGTACGAGTTATGATATATATCATGAGCGATATGGAAATAGATCGAGTAATCTGTTCCTTTATCCAAGAAAAAGTATTTCTAGTTTGCATGGTCCAACCATTGATCCCGAAAATTTCTACAATAAATTGGGGTAGGTCACTAATGGAGTTTCCTATCCACGATTCTGTTATTTACTGGAATAATAATAATTTGACTGGATTAATATATAGGAATATAGGATGAATCTCCGGGATGGGTAGAAATATAAAGTTTTTTTCAATGCTTTGCTTATGTACAACTGCAAAGTAATAAGAAACATTATAATTAGATTAGGTAGATAATTTTTCAGTCATTCATTGAATGATAAATCACTACAAGTGACGGAGATACGCGATTTAAATAACGGAAAATCCAATATTTTAAAATTGTATCTAGAATGACTGGAAAAGTGGAAACAAGGCCAGATATAATTTGATCATTATGAACAAATCCAAAATCCTTGTAGACAAAGCCAATCAGCAGTTCCCAACCACGGGGCGAATGAAATCCGATACATAAATCAGTTAATAAAAGAAGAGAAAAAGCTTTTATTGTGTCACTTAAGTTATATAGGAATTCCTGAGCCCAAGAGTTAAGAATAACAAGTTCTTTATTACCCAAAATAGAATAACCACTTAGAATAATGAAACAGATTATATTTGTCGAGAAGTGCAAAATCGTATGAATACGACCCTCATTGTGTATCTTGATTAATTGGATTGTTTCTTTGTGAATTCCTATACGAAGGTTTTGTAGATGTGTCTCCGAGTATTCCTTGATCATTTCCTCTAAGAGGAGGAGTTCCTTTAATTCTTTGAATTTTTCTAGAATACTATTTTCTTCAATATCATTCAAAAAAGTTTCGGATTGCCTAGTATTCCACCAATTTGTAATCCATGATTCCAGACTTTTTTGAAATGAGAGCGAAATCCACCAAGGCAAAAATACTATAGATGCAAGATAGAAAAGAGGAGTTAATGCTTTCTTTTTTGCCATTTTTTCATCTGTTAATTGTTAATGAATCTTATTCGTCGACTTTATGTAATCTAAGATTTCTCTCACGCATCAGTTCTATTACAAGTTATCGAATCTATGAATCTATTCACTCTTTTTTATTATTATTTTTTTTTATTGTTCCATATATGTCTGCTTTGACTCGAATGGATGTTCTGAAGAAATTTCAATTAAGTTATGTTATAGAAAAAGAGGATTCTTGCGTTTTTGCCCTCCTGCTGAGAAAGCATGCATTTGTCGGCTCATTTCTTAAAACACTTCAATTGGTACACGCAAGAAATAGGCCAATTCAGCAGCTTTTTGTTCCATTTCCCGTGGAGTAAAATTCTCATCAGTACGAGTCAATGGAATGGCTCCCTGGCCTTTGATATCCATATAAAGGACACGACGAGCATAAATACCCTCTTTAACTTCTACTCTGACGGACTGAATATCTTTTATAAGAAATCGGAGGAAGACCCGACGATTTTTTCCAGGAAATCCCCAACGAAAAATACACACTATTCCGTCTTTTCTATCAAATCGATCATAACCACTACCTACATTCCACGAAATTGTGCACCACAAATAAGAGCTAATAAAAAGACCCGCGATCCCATAGAAAGACATCACAATTCCTTGTGGAAAAAAAACGATTTCCTGAGACGGAAATAAAGATATCAAATTTCTACCAAGATAACTCGAGGTTCCAACCAACAAGAATCCTAATGAACCTAAAAAAAGGATAACAGCCCAGCAGAAATTACTTGTTTTTCGAGCCCCTGTTATAGGTTCTATCCATATATGTTCTGATCGACAACTCATAGTTGATCCAGTTGCTTTTTTTTGGAATTGAGAGAATACCCCAAATGAATTTTACTTTAGTCCTTTTGTTTCCGAAGTAACTCGCATCAACTAGCACTAGTTTGATGTGAACCTTTAGGAGTAATTCATTAAATTGGTTAGATCTAAACTAATAACATACCCTTCGTATGATCTCACTAAAGATAGCCACATGCATATAGATAGACCAACTTTACAATTAAGCCGTCCGCCAATTCGGGTCTATTTGAAAATAGCTAGAATATAGCATTTTGGGAGATTTTCGTCGGAAGACGCTTATACCATATTTTGCTAAAAGGATATCTGTGTTATGATACAAGCGTCAGTTTAAAAATGAGATTTTGTGCCCTCGGCTCTAAACAATCTTGTTTTTTTGAACATGAAGAAATAAAGAAGCCATTGCGATTGCCGGAAATACTAGGCCTACTAAAGGGACCAAAACAGAGGGAAAGTTAAGAGTTGTCATAGAATGGGTACCTCGCTTTACTATTTGTACCTGTTATTATTATTTAGATTTTATATTTATAGAATATAAAGATATTATATATAAAGATATCTTATATCTTATTATAAGTATAATTTGATAATTCTAAATTGGAATTATTATTACTTAATATCTCTCTAATCTATTCTAATTCTAAATTCTAAATGAGTATATAATGTAGTTTTTCATCCCTCTACATGAAAGATTTGAAAGGATATGGATGAGATATTATTTGATTCATTTTTTTCTCTTGTCTTCAAATTTAATTTACTAAGCAAAAAGTTTCTTAAAAATGAATTAGATTCTATTTATTTAGTTTTATATATTTTTATATATTAAAGGGTTTGTTAGAATCCCATCCAGCAGGGATTCTTAGTCAAAATAGGATTATCGTAAGGTATAGAAAGATAAAATTCTATTATTCCGATAAACTAATTACTTGTTTGCTCAAAATAATTCAACTTCATGTTCTAATTTTGATTCAAAGGAAAGAAAGTGTGGAGTTGAAATAACTCACTCAGAACGCTTTTTAAAGGATTACGTGGTACGATTAGATCGAATAAGCCCTTCTGGAATAAATACTCAGCCGCTTGTGAACCTTCGGGTACTGTTTTATTTAATGTTTGTTCAATTACTCTTTTACCCGCAAAGGCAATGTAGGCATCGGGTTCGGCAATAATGATATCCCCCAACATACCAAAACTAGCTGTCACCCCGCCGGTAGTAGGAGATGTAAGGATTGGTACATAGAATAACTTTTTATTTGATTGATAATCATATAAAGCAGCAGATATTTTAGCCATTTGCATCAAGCTCAAACTTCCTTCTTGCATGCGTGCCCCTCCGGAAGCACACACTATAATAAGAGGTAGAAATTCTTTAGTGGCGTATTCAATCAAACGGGTAATTTTCTCCCCAACTACGGATCCCATACTACCCCCCATAAACTGAAAATCCATAACCCCAATTGCTACGTTAATACCGTTTAATTGCCCTATACCTGTTTGAATAGCCTCGGTTAATCCTGTCTTTCTTTGATAAGAATCGATACGATTTTTATAAGGCTCCTCCTCCGAATGAAATTCAATGGGATCCAGAGAGACCATGTCTTCATCCATAGGCTCCCAAGTACCCGAATCAATCAAAAGTTCGATTCTATCAGAACTACTCATTTTCAAATGATATCCACATTGTTCACAAAGATTCATTTTTGA